ACTATAATCACATCAAAATTAATTTAAGGTCCAATATATATTAACACAAATCATGCTATCAGCTCTACTTCTTATCCCTCTCATTGGTTCGCTTGCACTCCTTCCTATTAGCGAAGAGTCAGGTGTTACACGAATGAAACAAATCGCACTTACGACATCTATGGTAAACTTTATTGTATCCATTGTTCTATGGGGTGAATTTGACTCAAGCTCTCTACAATACCAATTTGTTCAAGAATTCAACACTCTAAGCTTCTGTCATCTAAACATCGGTATTGATGGTATTAGTCTATACTTTGTACTACTAACTACATTCATCACACCGCTATGTATCCTATCTAACTGGGATAACATTAAATTCGGAATGAAATACTTCCTTATTGCCTTTCTATTAATGGAAACACTACTTATTGCTGTATTCGTAGTGCTAGATCTAATGCTATTCTACATTTTCTTCGAATCTGTACTTATTCCTATGTTCCTTGTTGTAGGTATTTGGGGAGGTTCTGTTACTCGAATTCGAGCTTCATTCCTTCTATTCCTATACACACTAGCTGGATCACTATTTATGCTACTGTCTATTATGGTTATCTACTACAACATTGGAAGCACAGACTTCACAGTGGTATCACTATCAAACATGAGTCTAGATGCTCAAAAAGTGCTATGGCTTGGATTCTTCCTATCACTAGCGGTTAAATCACCTATGGTACCCTTCCATATCTGGCTACCGCGGGCACATGCTGAAGCTCCATTAGGTGCATCTATTCTACTAGCAGCTCTGTTCCTAAAACTAGCTACATACGGGTACCTACGTATCCTTATTACAATGCTACCGGATGCTACATCATACTTCTCACCATTAGTGCAAACAATGGCTGTTGTAACTCTGATTTACTCATCTCTAGCAACACTACGACAAACAGACTTCAAAGCTCTAGTTGCGTACTCATCTATTGGTCACATGGCAATCGTGATCTTAGGACTATTCTCTAACACTATTGTTGGTATCGAAGGAGCTATTGCACTATCTATTGCTCACGGAGTTATCTCACCTGCTATGTTCGCACTAGTAGGAGGAGTACTTTACGATGTTCACCACACACGAACTATCCGATACTACCGTGGTCTAGCAGTATACATGCCAGTGTTTGTTGCTATGTTCTTCATCACTACAGCATTCAACATGGCTGTACCACTATCTCTGAACTGGGTAGGTGAAGCACTAAGTCTTGCAGGTATCTTCCAAAAAAGCCCAATCATTGGTGTACTAGGTGCATCAAGTATCGTGCTGTCAGCTTGTTACAGTATCTTCCTGTTCAACCGACTGTCATTTGGAGCATACTCACAATACCTATCATTCACTACAGATATCTCACGACGAGAATTCATGTTAGTACTACCTATGCTACTAGTTGCCCTAATCTTCGGTATCATGCCTAATGTTATTTTCACCGATCTACACGTAGCAGTAACACAACTACTATACGCAGTAGAACCAGTGGCTGATCTAACTAACATTGAAGCAGCTGTTGATGCTCTAGGTGGCAAATAGTCGCACTCCATATTAAGATAACCACACCTATGTGTAATCTTCGGGATGATACTCCTACACACCATTATATTGCTCTCAACAATATTACACTATATAATCCCCACTCCATCTGAACAAATCATATGTAAAATATTGAGTATGATAATGTTGACAATAACTCTAAATTAAATTTATGTTTATAAAAGCATTCTTTACCTTCGGCAGTGGCCTCGGTTTGGGGCGGGGGGAAATTAAAAAAGAAATAGGGGTACCCTTTTTAACGGGCATAGGGTATACCCGCTCGGTAGTCGCCCTATTGCTAACGCAAAACGGCTCACTACCTCGCTCCGCTCTGGTCGTCTCAACCAGCCTTATTAACCTGATGTATAAGAAACTCGTATCCATTTAACATTATTAAGGGTATCTATAACATGTTTCAATGGAAATAACTTTATCTGGTCAGATACTGGACAACATTATTATCTTTAGGGGAAGGAGCGTAGCGAGTGTAGGAATTTGACGTAGTCATAAGACGCCACTCGCTAGAGAATGGTTAGTTAGGTAACACTTATCCCGATAGTGGCACTCTCAGAATACGCTCGGTAGTCGACATACGCGTGCTACTGCCCGCAGTGTATCTCCAAACCTCGCTACGCTCTCATATTAGACTGATTAGCCCCCCATGAATCCAGTACTTATTGTGTCATGGCGTTGTAATACCAACATTTTTACACTTACTGTAGTAGAGCAGTCACATGCGTGGTATAACTAAAAGAGAAGGGGAAATAATATAAAGGCTAGTATTCTGTGTTTGCATCACAGACGTTAGGGTTCGAGTCCCTATTTCTCCATTGTTTATAGTACAACAAAGCTTCGATAGCTCAACTGGTAGAGCACAGAACTGAAGCTTCTGGGGAGTGGGTTCAAGTCCTGCTCAAAGCATTCTCTAGTGTGTATGTTAGACAAGGAGAAGGTACGCATAATTGGTAATGCAGCCGGCTGTAAACCGGTCGAATCTAATTCACTGTAGGTTCAAGTCCTGCCCGTCTCAATCGTTAACACTATAATATATGCCAATCATGGTACGCATGATACACTTTACTTAAGAATGAACTAGTACATCCGAATAAAAGCAATAGAGGTAATTCTAGTTCAATGGTAGAACGCTTCATTGTGGTTGAAGATACCTCAGTTCGATTCTGTGGTTTTGCCCTTAAACAATCCCGTTAATACTGTAAAAGTAAGGGATGAGATACTTATAGCTGGATAAGACATAATGTCTTGTTAGGAAGGTCTGAGGCCGATTATTACATGTCTGTAGGTACTGAACGGCAAGAGCTGTGGTAATGGCACAGAAAACATCTAATGACCAAGAATATTTACACACTCAGTGTACATATCTACATTGTGAAATGAACTCCCATGTAAGGCCCCTATATAATATAGGTACGTAGATTTAATCAGCTAGTATACAAAATTTGGCCTATTAGTAGACTTATCCCCTTTCGCTGAAATAGTTTAGCCGGTTAAAACCTACCACTCATAACGGTAAGACAAAGGTTCAAGTCCTTTTTTCGGCTTACACGATACGACCTAAAAGAGAGGAGATAAATCTTCTTTGGAATGGTCATACACATAAAACAATATAACACTAACATGAAAAACATCTTAACACAAAGCCTGGCAAAATACTTCTTACCAGACGGACTAACAACTAGCTACAGCTTTGATAAAGGGGCAGAGAGTGCAAATATGCTTAATGCTACACGTAGCGCAACTAAATTAATTTCACACTTCTTCTCACCTATTAATGCTCTAGCAGGTAAACCAGTATTTACTGTTAAATCTGACGCTGTAGTAGTACATGTCTTTTACTACATTCCTGTGGTAAACCAAGCACTTAACAGCAATACAGTTAATAATCTAGGTACTGCACTAAGTTCACTATTTGGACGACCTGTAAGCCTACGACTAGTTAAACTACATTACCCATATCTAGACAGTAACATCTTAGCCCAATACATCGCAATGAACACACAAGATTACACACTAGTACAAATTGTACGACGTATCTTTGGTTCTATTTCACCTGTTAAAAATACAGAATCTCTTAATGCACTAGCTAGCGAACTACCTTCACATATTGTAGGTATCAAAGTACGTGTATCAGGACGATTAATGATGGAACGATCACGGCCACGACAAACAGTGCAAACAGCACAAGTAGGTTCATTTGCTAAAAATAACCTAGCACTAGTAGATCAAGCATCCTTTACTGCTAAAAACAAAAAAGGAGCCTTTACAGTCAAAGTATGGATCGTGCAACGAGCAGTCGTCTAATTATCCACTCTTATAATCCCCACTCATAATACTAACTTAAGCGAAGGCGTAAGTGAATATAATAAACGATATAATAACGGAAGGAATGGGAGTCGAACCCATAAGGGACTGAGTCCCGTCCAGTTAGCAACCAGATCCACCTCGCCATAGTTGTGTCCTTCCTATAATACAATACCGTATAGAGATATCATATGTCTTCTCTCGTATGCTTATCTGGATGAGAGCAATAGGGATCGAACCTATAACCGGTTGATTAAAAGTCAACTGCTCTACCAACTGAGCTATACTCCCTGTATGTGTTCAAATTAACAGACAAGTTCTCTAGTGTTATTTACTGAACCAATTTGAATCGAACAAATATCCACTGTACCAAAAACAGTTGAGTTTCCCATTACTCCATGGTTCAACCTAATCTAAAGACAATCTGATATAAACAAAGAGTGAACTTGTGCTTTTAAACCTTGTCATAGTAGACCTGCTTCTAAAAGGTGTTATAATCCGTTACATTATTTAGACTCTATGCCTACATATGGAATCGAACCACAAACTCGAATTTACAAGATTCGCGTTATACCATTTAACTATGCGGGCAGATAATTAATAACGCTAGCGGGAATCGAACCCGCATACCCTGCGTGAAGGGCAAGTGTATTAACCATTATACGATAGCGTCTTTATTGTAATGCAGTATAGGCTATTATTTTGCACTGTCGCTTTTACATGTGACTTACCTTTGTGTAACCGTCTCGCACACAATGCTTTTGTGTAACTAGAAATTATTATTAGACGCATTATCCTTTTGTATACAGGGGTGAATGGAATCGAACCACCGCCTAAGACTTTGGAGATCTCTATACTAACCGTTATACTACACCCCTCTGTTAGAGCTTAAAGGGAATTGAACCCTAACACGCCAGATTTGCAATCCGAGTACGAGCCCACTCGTAAGCTCTGTAATATTAGCTTATGTGGTTAAATATTTAACGGATGATAATCTGTGAATTTGTACTTATAAATAAAGATAAGCCCAAGAGGAATCGAACCTCTACTACGTCGATATCAACAACGTGTACTAACCGTTATACTATAGGCTTTAATTTAACGTGTTGGTTTTTATTAAACACCTTCGCTTTTAGGGTGCTGCTGAGTGGGGATTTTAGAAGATATAATATTATGATGATGAAGCCGCTTTGGCTGTTGGTAGTAATACAAGCGCACTTAGGTATACTAGGATTAGTCCAAGGTCACCTCCGAATGCTGAGTCAACTGCACCACTTTGTAGTAGTACCGGTGCAAACAGTAGGAAGATGAAAGAGATTAGTCCAAGAATGATGTACAGAGCGTAGCTTGTGATTACTCCTGTGTCGTAACTTCCTACGGATCGTCCTGCGTTAGTTAGTACAGCTGTGAAACCGTACGGACCAACCATTTCGATAACCCCTCGGTCGATTACTTTAGAAATAACATGTCCAACATGTAGACCACCGCCAATGATGTAGCTATTGTAAGCCATATCAAATAGCCATTTTCCGTTTAGGAATTTGTATAGTGCTTTACCGATCACATTGTTTGTTAGACCAATTGTGAAGGCTGGCACGGAGTGGTATAGGTAGAGTGCAAGGAATGCCCCAAATAGACTACCGATTGCAGGTAGCAGTTTAAGAACTAGAGGTAGTCCGAATTCTGCTTCAATCAGTGAGATGTGATCTGGGTGTTGGAATAGGGCTGCTGATAGGAAATCAGTTCCTACTCCTACGTATAGGTCTTTAGCTACGTAACCGAACGCAATAGACATAATAGATAGAATCACTAGTGGAATCACAGTAATCATATCTGCTTCGTGTGCATGTAGGTAATCTCCTTTAGGAGCGTTAGGCACAGTGAAGAATGTTAGAGAGATCAGTCGGAATGAGTAGAATGCTGTGAACACAGCTGAGATAGTTCCCAGCCAGTAAGCAACATTACCAGACACTTCGTATTGTCCTAGAGCAACTTCTAGGATTAGATCTTTACTGTAGAATCCTGTTAGGAATGGGAAGGCCATTAGAGATAGTGATCCAATAAGGATAGCTGTGTAAGTGAATGGTAGGAAATTTACCAGTCCACCTAGTCGTCGCAGATCTTGTTGGTCCGCCATACCGTGAATAACAGCCCCTGCAGCAAGGAATAGAAGAGCTTTGAAGAATGCGTGGTTCACAAGGTGGAATAGAGCAACGTTGTATTGTGATAGTCCTACAGCCATAAATAGGTAACCCATTTGTGAACATGTAGAGTATGCAATAACTCGTTTCAGGTCATTTTGTAGTAGACCTGTTGTAGCAGCAAAGAATGCTGTTAGTGCCCCAACCCATGTGATAACTACTAGAACAGTAGGTCCGTATTCGATGATAGGTGATGATCGTAGCATCAGGTATACCCCAGCAGTTACCAGAGTAGCTGCGTGAATAAGAGCTGACACAGGAGTCGGTCCTTCCATAGCGTCGGGTAGCCATGTGTGCAGTCCGATTTGGGCTGATTTAGCCATAGCTCCGATTAGCAGTAGAAGTCCAATGATTGTGATTGCTGTTTCGTTAATGAATGGTGCAACACTGAATACTGTAGCGTAATCAACGTTACCGAACACCCAGAAGATAGCAAAGAAACCAATAGATAGGAACATATCACCTACACGGTTAACTGTAAGAGCTTTGATTCCTGATTTGTTAGCTTGGATACGAGTGTACCAGAAGTTAATTAGAAGGTAAGAAGAGATACCAATCCCTTCCCATCCAATAAACATAACAAAGTAGTTATCTCCAGCTACAAGGATTAGCATGAAGAATGTGAACATAGACAGGTATGAGAAGAACCGTTGGTTGTGCGGATCTGCTGCCATGTATGAAATAGAGTATAGGTGTACAAGTGATGAAACCACAAGAACAGGTAGCAGCATAGATACTGTTAGACTGTCAAATAGGAATCCCCATTGTACAAGCATGAATTCTGAGTCGATCCAACTGAATAGTTCGATAGAAACAGGTGATCCACAAAGACCTACTTCGTAGAAAGCTACGATAGCAAGCACAGCAGAAGATGCAAGACATCCTGTTGTAATAATGTGTGCCCCTGTTACTCCGATTTTACGTCCGAATAGACCAGCAACTGCTGAACCAAACATAGGGAGTGCAAGAATTGAAAGGTACATTTATGATCGTAGTGAAATGTTACCTCGTAGTCGGTAGTATGCTACCAGAATACCTAGACCAATAGCAGATTCTGCTCCGGCAATAGCAATAATGTACACCGCGTATGTTTGTCCCATAATGTCATCGAATTGGTATGAACTAACTAGTGCAAGTAATGTAACAGCTAGAAGCATAATTTCGATGGAAATAATCATTAGGATAATGTTTTTACGGTTCAGGATGAACCCTAGAATCCCAATGAGAAATAGAACTAGCGAAAGAGTCATGATAGTTATATAATTTTACCATATGGTATTGGAATAATGTGAACAATAAGCTTAAGGCTTATAAAGCTATAATGGATGGCCATGGATAAAACCACAACCAAAGGTGCAACAGAGTGATGTGTCAACATAAGGACACTTTACAAGACAACACATTCGTAGTTAAATAACTACTGTAAGACCAGCTGAATATCAGTACGCCTTGTATATGTTGCCATAGCGAGAAAAAGCGGGTTCGAACCGCCATAATCCACTTCGACAAAGTGGTACATTGCCAATTATGCTATTTTCCCTTCTTCTTTTAGTGATCGCCAAGTGTAAGCCTACGGGGGGATCCCCCATGTGTGTTATTTAGTCGTGTAGTGTAATACGATAGTTCTCCATAATTAGAGGGCGTTAGCTACTACACCGCTTAAGCGAGTGGCGTCTTATGACTACGTCAAATTCCTACACTCGTTACGCTCCCTCTCCTAAAGAATAAATAAGCTGTCAGCCTGATAACAATACCACGTTAAAACCATTACACTAAGACTAACGAGCGTTAGCGAGGTACTGAGCCATCAGCGTTAGCTGTCGGGCGACTACCGAGCTAGAGGTACTGAAATAGTACCTGATTCTTGACGATTGGGTTAGTTACACTAAGATCCACTAATCATTCAAAACATGTAGGACTTTCTTGTACATCAGGCTAATATCTGTAAGGCTGCTCGAGATAACAGAGCGGAGCGAGGTTAGATGTCGTTTTGCGTTAGCAATAGGACGATAACCGAGCGGGTATTAGGTTCCTTAAAAAGGGTACCCCTTTCTTTCTTTAATTTTCCCCCGCCCCAAACCGAGGCCACTGCCGAAGGTAAAGAATGCTTTTAGAAACAGATTTGTAAAAATATCTATTTTGTTATTGATGTTGTGTCATGTTATTTAGTGTCATAGAAATCCTTTTTGCATTTAGAGTCCTGTGTCTTCGCCTGTATGCTGGTGTTATTGAGTGGGGATTATAGAGATGATGACTAGTATGGTGTAACATCGAAGGCTACCAGAATACTTGGAACTAGTACAACCAGCCCGATGGCTAGTGGCAGCATTCCCGTCCAACAGAATACCATAAGGGCATCGTATCGGAGTCGTGGTAGTGTTGCTCGGAACCAAACGAATAGGAAACAGAATGCACATGTTTTCAGTCCTAGTACGATAGATTGCAGATTAATGAATGTATCGTTAATGAATAGTTCAGGCATGTTGTATCCACCAAAGAACAGGATTGCTGTTAGTGTAGACATAAGCACGATAGAACAGTATTCACCTAGGAAGAAGAACACGAAGATCATACCACTGTGTTCTGTGAAGAATCCAGCAACAAGTTCTGATTCTGCTTCTGGCAGGTCAAATGGAGTCCGGTTTGTTTCAGCTAGTGCTGAAATGAAGAAGATGATAAACATCGGTAGCAGTGGAACAACGTACCAAATAGCTTCTTGGCTTTCGATAATGCTGATGATATTGAATGATCCAGACAGTAGGATTACTGTAAGAATCGCTGAACTTAGAATTAGTTCGTATGAGATCATTTGAGCTGTAGATCGAAGTGAACCTAGGAATGCATATTTAGAGTTAGCTGACCAACCTGCGAATAGTACTCCGTACACACCAATTGATGAAATCGCTAGTGTGTATAGAATACCAAGTGAGAAGTCTGAGAGTGTTAGACCTGCACCGAATGGGATAACTCCCCATCCAAGTAGACTAAAGATCAGTGTAATAACAGGAGCTAAGAAGAATAGACTTTTTGTAGCTTGAGCTGGAATAACTGTTTCTTTAACTACTAGTTTAAGAGCGTCCGCGAAGGGTTGCAGGATCCCGTAGTAACCGACTTTGTTGGGACCTACACGACGTTGCATTGCTGCAAGAACTTTTCGTTCGATGATCGTCATGAAAGCTACCGCAAGAAGGATCGGTACTAGGACAATCAGTACTTCTAGTAAGTTGTAAGCTGCGCCTAGCATGATAAGTGTGAAATTGTGGTGTGTAGACCAATGATGCATTACGCATGAGACCTACACTATTGAAATCGGCTTTTGCCAATTTATCTAACTGCGTATAGCAGTGCTGGTGGAAAGGGGAAACTATCCTTGTGAATCTAGCCATGAGAGGTATTTTTCCATTGACACAGCTTCAATTGCGATTGGCATGAATCCATGGTATACTCCACATAGTTCTGAACATTGTCCGTAGAATACTCCTTCCCGTTTGATGAACACTGATGTTTGGTTCAGACGTCCTGGACAACAATCAATTTTCAGTCCTAGTGATGGGCAAGCGAAGTCATGTAGTACATCGGCTCCGGTTACAACAAATCGAATGTGTGTGTCAACAGGTACAACAACTCGGTTATCAACGTCAAGTAGTCGTAGTTGTCCGTCTTCTAGATCAGATTCTGGTAGCATGTAGCTATCAAATTCGATACTTTCTCCATCGTCGTTAACAAAGTCACTGTATTCGTAAGACCAGTACCATTGGTGTCCGACAACTTTAATTGTCATAGAAGGTGAAATTACTTCATCCATAAGGTAAAGTAGTTTAAATGATGGGAATGCGATGGCGATAAGAATGAATGCGGGTGTAATTGTCCACACTAATTCGATTAACGTTCCATGGTTCGCGTATTTGTATACGATAGGTGATTTGTCTTGGCTGTAGTTAACTACAACTGAACCTAATACCCATCCTACACCAACGAAAATAACAATTAGGTAAAAGAAAATTTCGTTGTGAAGGTTTTGAATTCCTTCTGCGATAGGACTACCAGCGTCTTGGAAACCGATTTGCCAAGGTTCTGGTGCGTCACAATAAACAGGGCTAAAGAGCCGTGATAGTAGTTCTAACATATTTATATTAATATCATTTCCTTAATTAGCGGCAGATTATGATAACTCTTAATTACCATACCACTATGCAAACAATAGCACTGTGGTTTCTGCTCTCTAGCATATTATTATACTAGGCCCAATACCGTCGTTTCAATATATGAAATCTGTATAGTATCGATAAGGTGTGTCCTCATTTTGGCTTGTGACATGTAATCATTTTTATCTGATTCAAGTCAATAAGGAATAGCTGAATCGAACAGCTGTAGCCATCGTGTAAAAATGGTGATTTAACCACTAATCTAATCCCCTAATAACCTTATGCTTTTATGTAGCTCTCTTGACCTGTGATAATAGGAACCATACTGATGCAAACTTATCTACTTTACACTAATGCAAATTAATATACTTTTAGTAGGCCCCATACTGATGACGATAATAGGAACCATACGGGTATATTATGATCAGAGCAGTTTGAGTGGGGATTATAGAAATAGGTGTTTATACACTATACTGATTGTTTGTCTGTAGCAATGTCCATCAGTGTGTTTTCGATGATACCTACAACTGGCACAATAACTAGGAACCATCCGAAGTATAGTCCTGTAGCGATTGCTCCAATAGTAATGTATGGTTCTTCTGCATGTTGGCTACCAATGTACATTAGTAGGAAGAAGTCTGTAACGAAGACCCAGAATGCAAATCGCATTAGTGGTCGGAATTGGCTACCTCGTACTCGAGATGTGTCCACAAGTGGCATCAGAAGTAGGATAAGTAGTGATCCAAGCATTGCGATAACCCCTAGTAGTTTGTTAGGGATTGACCGAAGAATTGCGTAGTATGGTAGTAGGTACCATTCTGGAACAATTGACGGCGGAGTTTGCATTGGGTTTGCTGGAATGTAGTTATCACTGTGACCTAGTAGGTTAGGTAGGTAGAAAATAATTACAGCAAGTGCTAGGAAGAATAGTAGAATAGTTACAAGATCTTTGAAGATAAAGTATGGGTGCATAGCTAGTTTGTCTACGTTTGAGCTAATACCTAGAGGGTTGCTACTTCCGTTAGTGTGTAGTGTCATCATGTGTACAATTGCTAGAGCTGACAGTAGGAAAGGCAGTAGGAAGTGTAGTGAGAAGAATCGGTTCAGTGTGGCGTTGTTTACAGAGAAACCACCCCAAATGAATTGTACGAAGTCTTGTCCGATCCATGGCACAGCAGATAGCATGTTAGTAATAACAGTTGCTCCCCATAGAGACATTTGACCGTAAGGTAGAACATATCCAAGGAATGCAATAGCCATCATAAGAACAAGAATGATTACTCCGATAGACCAGTGTAGTACACGTGGTGATTTGTATGAACCGTAGTATAGTCCTCGAGCAATGTGTAGGTACACAAAGATAAAGAAGAATGAAGCTACGTTTGCGTGAATGTATCGAATCATCCATCCGTAGTTTACGTCTCGCATGATGTGTTCTACGCTAATGAAAGCTAGATCAACGTTAGGTGTGTAGTGCATAGCTAGTAGTACACCTGTAACAATTTGGATACCTAGGCAAAGAGCTAGTAGAGATCCAAAGTTCCACATGTAGCTAAGGTTAGCTGGTTGTGGTGAATCTACAACATAACTATTTACTAGACTTAGTAGTGATTGTGATTTTAGTAATCGCATAGTAAGATGAGTTGTAATTTGATACTTATAAGGCCTAAGCCAGACTAGTTGTCTATATCATATATACCGTGAAGGCAAAAGGTTAAGTTATGTTTATATATCCAGCGGAACCGGATCGAGTGAGTGAAATTAAGCAATTTATGTACCATATAGGTGCAAACGAGGCGATCGTAAAAAGGCGGTGTGAGGAATCGAACCTCATTTCTCCAGATCATGAGACTGGTATGTTGCCATTACACTACACCACATTTTTGTTCTCTTTTACCATATAAATGGTCTATTCGGACTTATGGTTTCATACAAGCATCGGGACTTGAACCCGAAAATCTTTAAGACAAACCATCTTAAGCGGTCCCTGTTTACCATTCCAGCATGCTTGTCACTTTTGGTTATCTCTGTCACATTTGGTCTCTGTTCTCTTTTAACACGTATGAGTGGGGATTGTAGAAATGATAATAGACTATTTGTCTGATGCGGATCGCATACATAGAGTGATAGGACCTAGCATAGCTAGTAGAAGGATAATACTTCCTAGTAGCAGCCAAAGTGATCCGTATGTGTATAGACCTTGTCCAATAGCTTCGATTTGTAGGAACCCTGTGAAGCTGTCATCAGCTCCTGGTCCAGAGAATGTCATGTGTACATCTGAACTAGTGAATGAGCTGTTTACACCAAGGAATAGTCCGTTAATGTAGTTGAACAGTCCAAGTGGTAGTTCACCTGCGTCTGAGTAAGAAGCAGGTAGTACAGATAGCACTTCAAAGAAGAATAGGGATCCAACAATGAAACCTAGTGGAAGGTTTTTAGTGTATTCTCGTCCAACTGAAACGATTTCAGTTAGTTGAATGTTAAGCATCATAACAACGAATAGGAATAGGATGGCGATAGCACCAACGTAAACAATAAGGTATGAGATACCAACGAACCCTACACCTAGGAGTAGAAGGTATCCAGCAGCATTAACGAATACAGAAATTAGGAATAGCACAGAGATAACTGGGTTTTTCGAAGTGATAACAAGAACACCAGATAGAACAGCACCAAAGGCTAGTAAGTCAAGAAGGAAAGTATTCATGTGAGACTATAATAATATAAACGGCTACGTCATGTCGAAACACGCGTTCTTCTAGCGTAAAGGGAGAAGCTTAAAGCCAAAAAACAAGAGGTCGTAATGCCTCGAGTAGGTACAACCAAGAAATAGAGTCACCAATAAGAGTCGAACTTATGTCTTGATATTAACAGTATCCTGCTCTAACCGTTGAGCTATGGCAACATTTCGACACTTACATCAGATGAACAGGGCTCGAACCTGTAGCCTCTTATTCCCAAAATAAGCGTCCTACCTAATAGACTTCCATCTGCTTTCTTTTACCAATCACACTACAGGAACTACCTGTACATTAATAGACCGAAAGTGTCCTCGTAGTGGTGCTTTTATACTGATTGTCTGTTTGGCCATTAAGTGTCCTCGTAGTGGTACTTTTTCTACTGATTGTCAGTTAGTGAGTGGGGATTATAGAGAATATGACTATGATTGGTCTTGAACGATAGTTGTTCGGTTAATAGCTGATCGTTGGTCAGTGAAGTAAAGTACTCCAGTACCGATTTCGTATACGAAACCGAGTGTAAGTACAGTGAAGAAAATGATGGCGATCCAGAACCCGTAAATAGAAACACTGTATAGTGTTACTGCGATAGGGTACATTAGTAGAATTTCCAGATCAAAAATTAAGAAGAGGATTCCCACTAAGTAGTATTGAATACTGAATGGAGCCCGTGTTTGACCGTAGATAGGTGAGAACCCACATTCGTAGGCAGTCACTTTTTCTGTGTCCGGTCGGTGTGCTGCTAATAGTACGTTAGTCATCAGTAGGATTGCTACTAATACTGGTACGAATAGGAATAGAATTGTTAGTGCGTTCATCTAGTAGTGGAATAGAGTTAGAGCCAGTAGACTAGTGCTATTTAAGATGATAGAAGGTTTGAACACAAATAGTGTAATCGCCATTGTAAGCGTCGCAATAGCAAAGCTATGTACGTTTGTCATTTTTGGTGCTTGTACCGCATCTTGTACATTTGTGTAGGCATCGAAATGGATTACACGTACAATTTTTAGGTAGTATGAAGCACTGATAACACTAACGATAATTGCCACAAGTGACATAAAGTAGTATCCAGAATGAACTGCAGAGTACAGTACCATTTGTTTTCCGAAGAAACCTACAAGTGGAGGTACTCCAGCCATACTGAATAGCGTTAGTGTTAGAGCTAGTCCTAGTAGAGGGTTCGCTCGGAATTGACCTGACAGATCAGAAATAAATTGAACATCTGTTCCGTATCCATCTTTACGTCCTACTGTTGAGTATAGCATGTATCCGAATGCTAGCAGAATAAGGAAAGCGTTAAGGTTAGTGATACTGTATTGTACAATGTAGAACAGGAATGATTCGATTGATTCTTCACTGTTAACGGCTAATGCTAATAGTAGGAATCCCACATGTGAGATAGTACTGTATGCAAATAGTCGTTTGATTCGGTATTGTGCTAGTCCTACGACTGTACCAATAATAAGCGATAGCAGTGATGATACAAGAAGTAGGTTTTTCCATACATCAAATGGAACTCCATCGACAAGTAGTGATAGTGATGCACCAGTGAAACCAAATCCACTTTGTAGTTCTAGTAGAAGCACAAAGATAGAGATTTTAGGCATAATTGCTAGCCATGTAGTTACAATAGTTGGCACACCATCGTAAACGTCGGGAGACCAGTTATGGAAAGGTGCTGCACTCACTTTGAATAGGAAACCTACGACCATGATTGTTAGTCCAATGATACAAGGTCCTAGACCAGTTGTCAGGTTTTCAACACCACCAACAGATAGTAGTGTAAAGATACTTTCTAGGTTAGTTAGACCAGTGTAAGCGTATACCAGTACAGATCCAAGAAGGATAAGTGCAGATGATAGACCACCTAGTAGGAAGTATTTAAGACCAGCTGAAGTTGCTGATTCAGAGTCTCGGTATAGTGTTGCTAAGATGTAAACTGCGAATGATTGCAGTTCGATACTTAGGTATACAGATACAAGATCGGCACTAGAAACTAGGAATGTTGCACCACAAGTTGTGAATAGAATCATTAAAGGGTATTCTGCAATAGTTGGTACTGCTGAGAAAACAGATCGAGCGCCCGCCATAACTGAATTAGTTACAGGAGCCCAAGGTAGTAGAATCATAGCACCAACGAGGAAGATAAATGTATCAATCGATTGTGAAACCGATGATACTTGGAATAGCCCACTGTAAATACCTACACCAGAGCCAATAGCTTGGATGTCAAGGGCGTTAAATGATAACGCTGCGGCGTATAGTAGTACAATAGAAGCTACCCGAGTTAGAAGAACAGGAGAAATGTTAACGTTAGGAAGCGCTACGGCTGTCATTAGAGAAAAGATACCTAAAACAAGCATTACTGTCAGAGCAAAGTATAACATACTAACACACATGTAGTGTTCTAATATTGTCACACAGTGATTGTTGAACATATGTACACATACATCCAACTCACCAGAATAAGTATAAGCATCCAAGTCATGTTGGGGTCGTTCTGATCTCCTGGTCAAAGGAATACATAAACGTACTTACACTTTTATATTGATCATGTAAGGGAAAATAATATGAGTGTCCGGAATCGAACCGGAGTCATCTACTTGGAAGGCAGAGATAATAACCGCTATATGACACTCACTATGTGGCGTTCACTATGTTTATGGAATGCTATCACTGAACAAAGTAATATTGAATCAATGTTCTCTGTTTATAACGCCCTATTGGATTCGAACCAATTTTCGCCGATTCGAAGTCGGAAGTACTAGCCATTATACTAAGGGCGACATGTTTATTTATTTACGCAGGACCACATTTAATGGCCAATGAATACTGCCATGCTTACCATCAAGGCGCCATATAGATAATACAAGTGAAGAGACTCGAACTCTTACGTCGTTAAAACACCATTTCCTAAGAATGGCCTGGCTACCATTACAGCACACTTGCTTTTAATATATATATGAACATGCCATACTCACTTCTCTTTTAGAGCTGCGATAGAGTATAATACTTAAAAATAACCATCATTCTCCGACAACAGAGTGTGAAAGTATTCATATTGTATAGAATAAAACATTCTAACTTCTCCTGGATCTCAGTGAATAAACATGAGAGCGTAAGTGTCCTTATATCATAATCTGCCCTATATCTGTTAGATTATGAAGTCATGTCATGATGGAACTAACCAGGATTGAACTGGTGTTTGAGAATTAGAAGTTCCCTAGCTAACCTTAGTAGTCCCTGTAGAGTGATAATGTTGCAATATATACAGGATAAGCACGACATGCCACTTAAGCGAGTGGCGTCTTATGACTCCGTCAAATTCCTACACTCGCTACGCTCCTTCCCCTAAAGATAATCAAGTAGTCCACCATTTAACTGGATAAGGCTAACTCCTATAAAGCATATTAAGACTAGCGAGCGTAGCGAGGTACTGAGCCATCAGCGTTAGCTGTCAGGCGACTACCGAGCTAGGGGTACTGACCCCTTATAATGCACTATCCGTTAATTCTTGACGATTTGGTTAGCTAATATAAACACCCATTAATCATTACAAGATGTAACACTTCCCTACACGTCCAGTTAATATCAGTAATACTACTCGAGATAAGAGAGCGGAGCGAGGTTAGAAGACGTTTTGCTTTAGCAATAGGGCGATAACCGAGCGGGTATAGCTTCATAAAAAGGGTTCCCCTATTTCTTTTTAATTTCCCCCGCCCCAAACCGAGGCCACTGCCGAAGGTAAAGAATGCTTTTATAAACATAATTTAAATTTTATCGATCCTATATTGCCAAGATTATGTTAACATCTAAATATATCAAAGTGGACATTAATTTATTTATCCAGGTTATAGATGTTGTCTGCAACATGCGCTACTTTTAGTGTTTTCGGGTACCCTTATTCCTATTTTAACTGGAGTAAGGGGGTTTGATGAAAGAATGATTATTCAAAGACTATGAGTATAGTACTAGGAATGAAACCATAAGTGCGAATAGTCCAGTTGCTTCTGCTAGAGCGAATCCTAGAATTGCGTATGTGAATAGTTGCCCTCGTAGCGCTGGGTTTCGAGCTGTTGATGAAATTAGAGATGAGAAGATTGATCCGATCCCAATTCCGGCTCCTGTAAGTCCGATTGCGGCTAGACCTGCTCCGATGTATTTTGCTGCTGCCATAATATGTGTGTAGTTGTTGCGTCAATTCTGAACAGAATCGACTATGATAAATACGAGTAGTCTAATACTGACATCTCTTACTTTTAGAGTGCTTAAGTTGGTGTCTTAATACACTAAATGTGGGGGGTAATATGGTAGGTGTAAGTAATATGGCTAATTAGTATCACTAAGCTGAACATCTCACGATGCGTACACATGTGACCTATCAAGAAGTAGTCTACTTCTAGCCTTATATAATCTCTTCTGGTAGGCTTCAGGCTTATATGCTTTCAGCGTTTATCCTTTACGTTCGTAGCTACCCAACGATGCCAGCTTTTGTGCCAACAATTGGTACACCATAGGAACGCAGATCTAAGTCCTTTCGTACTAAAGACCCGTCCAGAGTCGATTACTCGTTCGTGTGGAAGATAGGAACCATACTGACTCTCATCGTATTGAACCCAACTCGCGTACCTTTTTAATCTGCGAACAGCAGAACCCTTTCCAGCTTATGCACCGGAAGGATAAGGTGAGTCGACATCGAGGTGGCAAACAGCGCGGACAATATGAACTCTCGCGCGCTATTACCCTGTTATCCCTAGCGTAACTTTTATTCCTTGAGCGATGACTTCTCCATTCAAAATCACCGGATCACTAAGTCCTACTTACGTACCTGCTCGACTTGTCAGTCTTACAGTCAAGCATGCTTATGCCTTTACACTTTCTTTTGCTCTACATAGCAAATTAGTTTCCATCTAATTTAAGCATACCTTTGAAGTCCTCCGATACTATATTGGAGGAAACCGTCCCAGTTAAACTACCCGCCAGTCGTTGTTTCTTTATCAGATAAGTTCCGTACTCAAATCAGTAAAGGTGTTTCATTTGCGTCTTACGACTCCCTTCTACTCTACACCTGACTTGGCTCAGAACGACGACTAGTTATAGTAAAGCTGCATAGGGTCTTCCCGTCTACCCACACGTAAACCGCATCTTCACGGCTAATTCAATTTCACTGAGATACTATATGAGACAGCAGAGGCATTATTACTCTATTCATGCAGGACCACATTTAATGGCCAAGGAATTTCGCTACCTTAGAATCCTTATAGTTAAGACTGTCATTGACCAGAGGTTCTGTCAGATACGATACTCGCACCAACATTATACTCATGGCATTGGACAAGATTCAGCACCTATACAACATTATTTCAATATAGCAGATGCCTGTGTTTTTGGTAAACAGTTATGCCTCTCGATTTTGTGCCACCATGAACCTAATAGGCCATGGTCATCCTTCTTATCGAGTGTACGGATGTAGTTTGCCGAGTTCCTTATATAGCATTATCTCATCGCCTTAGTATACTCTACCCGAGAACCTGTGTCGGTTTAGGGTACGGTAATCAATCACATTATTTTCCTGACCCAGTTATTACTGGATTTTCTGTGATAAACTCATCAGTAGGTAGCATTAGCCACAAACCTTAGAGGCCGTTTTAACCCATAGCTGTTTAACATTTCTATGGAACCCTCTCTCATTCGGCGAGAAGCATTATAGCTTCTTTCTACGTTACTCATATGGGCATTTTCTCTTCAGCTATGTCCAGGAAATGAAACACTTCCCTTCAACCACGCTGAATGTTCCACTACTCTATCTATATCTCATTAAGATCTAGACGGCATAGTTTCGGTAAGTGGTCTAAGACCCGTTAATCTTCGGCGCCATAACTCATTAGACTACTAAGTTGTTACACTTTCATTAAAAAATTGCTACTTCCAAGCACATTTTATAGCTGTATAGGAGTTACGACCTACCTTAATTTCACTTAACCACTATTTTGGGACCTTCTTTATTCTATGCTCACGGCTGTTTCCGTCTCGACTACCCACCTTATCATGAGCAGTCTGTCACCTCTGGACCAATTAATGTAATTCCGAGGTTAACTACCAATGGTAGAATCTCACGATCCCCCAATTGAACCTAAGTCTGGCGAACCAGACTCAAGTATGGCAATCAGTGCTGTACCTGCATTAATCTACACAAAGGGCCGTACCTAAATACGTTTCGTGGAATACCAGCTATATCAAGATCAGATTGGCCTTTCACCTACAATCCTCAGCTCATCGGACAATACTGCAACATTGAACCGTTCGACCTATTTACTAGTCTGGCCAAGGATAGATCATCTTGTTTCGGGTCTTATAATAGTAACTATGTCCCGCACTAGTATTACTAGTCAGTCGCTTTCGCTGGGGTTATTAACCTTGCTACTACTATAAACTCGCCCATCCATTATACAAAAGGTACGTTATCACATTTTCATTTTGACCATGCTCTAACTGCTTATATGATTGCTAGTTCAGAATCTATTTCACTCGTCATCGACGCTCTTTTCACCTTTCCCTCACGGTACTCTTCACTATCGCTGAATATTCATACTTAGCCTTTGAGGATGGTTCCCCAATCTTCATGCAGGTTTTCTCCCACATTACTTGTTTAATTATTTATTCTTAACGTACAGGGCTATCACCTTCTTCGGATTACTTATTCCAAAGTATTCTGTCAAGAGATAAATTAATAGGCTAGTCCAGTTTCGCTCGCCACTACTTCTGGAGTCTCGGTTGATTTCCTTTCCTACAGTTACTTAGATGTTTCAGTTCACTGCGTACTATGTATTTGGTTTCCCTTAGGATCGCTATAGATATCTGATGACTATAGCTTTTGGTGTTGCCACCTCCTTTCAATGAATATTCGCTAGGCATCCCTAACAATCACTTTGATTACTTACACCTAAATGTCCATATTATATTATGCTTTTATCTGCAGATTATTCTTCTACTTATGTATCTCTAAAAGTAAGCGAAAAGAGTGCTATCTAGTACATCCCGTAGCTATAGTTCCTCGCGGGGAACATTAATTAATGCATTTATGCATATCTAGTAATAAATTATCACACATTATGACAAACGCAGTATCACAACCACGATACCAATTCCAATTTCATCCGTTCCATCTTGTAGAAGCTAGCCCTTGGCCTCTTCTAACAGCTAATGCTACGCTATCTATGATGATTGGAGCTGTGCTATACTTTAACGGTATCGCACACGGATCAACTCTTGTAACACTAGGATTCCTAGCAACACTATTTGCATTTATTCTATGGTTCCGAGACGTAACAACAGAAGGAACATACCTGGGAGACCACACACTTATGGTACAAAAAGGACTAACAATGGGAGTTTCACTATTCATTGTAACAGAAATCTTCTTATTCCTAAGTATCTTCTGGGCATACTTCCACTCTTCACTGGCTCCTACAGTAGAACTGGGGTCACAATGGCCGCCAGTAGGGGTTACAGCACTTAACCCTATGACAGTTCCTCTACTTAACACAGTACTACTACTGTCTAGTGGAGCTACTGTAACATACGCGCACCACGCCCTTATCGAAGGAAACCGACGAGCAGCTATCGTTGGAGCAGGACTAACTATCCTACTAGCAGTAATGTTCACAGCACTACAAGGACTGGAATACATGGAAGCGGACTTCACAATCGCAGATGGAGTATACGGATCATGTTTCTTCTTCTCAACAGGATTCCATGGATTCCATGTTATCATTGGAACAACATTCATCGCAGTAGCATTCTTCCGAATCATTAACTACCACTTCACAGCAGAACACCACATGGGACTAGAATCATCTATCCTGTACTGGCACTTCGTTGATGTTGTTTGGCTATTCCTTTACGCAGCAGTGTACTGGTGGGGTTCAGACGGAGTATTCTAGTACTTTGTTCACCTCATTATCATCTCTATAATCCCCACTCAATAGAAATCATGACACTGTAACAAAGCACCCTCCCCTTCTGAAGAATAATAATATGCTAAATCGTGTTTTTCCGGATAATTATTTATTTCTGCAGTTAAAAGCATATAATAGAGATAAAAAAGAGGGCGAAGCCGCACTAAATTCTAAAAGCTTAACGCATTTTTATGAGACTAAATAATAGTATAGCCCAGTACCGCTCGGTACTATTCTACTGCTCACGCAGTATCGTACCTCGCTCCGCTCTAATCTAAAGATACGTAAGCATAATATAATTAGTTAGTGTAAGATAACACTAACTATGTCATTAACCAGAATTCTGAAAATGTTTATAAAAGCATAGAACAACATTGTTCTGTTTATATATACTTCTGTACCCTCAGAAGGTAATCGTCAATGAGGATTTAATAGGAATAACAATATGCTTACTCGATGGTTATTCTCAACTAACGCGAAAGACATTGGAACTCTATATCTTATGTTCGGTATCTTTACTGGACTTCTAGGTACAGCATTCTCAATTCTTATCCGATTAGAACTATCTGCACCAGGTAGCCAATTCCTAGCAGGTGACCACCAACTATTTAACGTTATCATCACTGCTCACGGTATTATGATGATTTACTTCATGGTAGTACCAACAATGGCTGGATTCGCCAACTACATGGTTCCAGTACTTATTGGAGCACCTGATATGGCATTTCCGCGATTAAATAACGTGTCATTCTGGATTCTTCCACCTGCTATCGTGCTAATTCTAGCCAGTGTATTCGTAGAACAAGGAATGGGAACAGGTTGGACTATGTATGTTCCACTATCAGGGGTGCAAGCTCACTCTGGTGGTTCAGTAGATCTAGCTATCTTCTCACTTCACCTATCAGGAATCTCATCAATGCTTGGGGCAATGAACATCATTACAACAATCATCAACATGCGAGCACCTGGTATGACTCTACACAAAATGCCACTATTCGTTTGGGCTATGCTAATGCAATCAGTTATTATCGTACTATGTATTCCAGTACTAGCTGGAGCAATCACAATGATTCTAACAGATCGAAACTTTAACACTTCATTCTACGACCCAGCAGGAGGAGGTGACCCGGTACTATACCAACACCTATTCTTAAATACAAGCGCATTACTTTCTGTTATTGTAACTCCGGTCAGCGCGGCTACGCCTTTCCAATTCAATGCTTTCTACTCTCTGTACAACCAACGGTTTCCAAGTGGACCAGTACCTAGTCAATCATTCCTAGAATGGTTTATCGGGTTTGCTGAAGGAGATGGTAGCTTCACTCTAACAAGTCGAGGCACATCTGTCTTTGTCATTACACAAGGGACCGGCGACATTCAAGTGCTAGAGTACATCAAAAACACTCTAGGATTTGGTCGTGTGATCAAACAAGGTCCACATACCAGTCGTTTCATCGTGGAAGATATTGCTAGTGTGACATTACTAATTGCCCTATTTAACGGAAATCTCGTATTCCCACTAAAACAAGCTAGCTTTGCTCTGTTTCTTGAAGCATTCAACAAACGGTCGCGAGGTAAATTAGTATCATTCATTCCCACATTAGTAACACCTACACTCAATGACTCATGGTTACTTGGTGTAACAGATGCTGAAGGATGTTTCACTTGCTCGTTTCTAGGCAACTCTCTCGCATACCGACTACGATTTATGTTAGCACAAAAAGGTCTAATCAATCTTTCCGTACTAACTCATATTACTACCCTTATTGGTGGTACCGTCCGTCCACACACAAAACCGGATGTTAACGAAATCACTGTTAACGGTGCACGTAATATGGAACGAGTATTCCAATATTTTGATACTCATTCTCTGATGACTAAAAAAGCAGAATCGTACCGACTATGGCGAGAAGTTCATGTTGCCATTCTTAACGGGGAACATCTAACACCATCTACACGAGCAGTACTCAAAGCTAAAGCAGCTACAATTAACAGCTTCAAGTAAGCGACCCCAACGGGAATAAAGGATGTGGTTCAATGTAATCTCACTATGAGACAAGTTGTGGAACTCTAATAGGCAGGTAAATTTTCTATATAAGACCAATTAGAGTGAATATATACACATATATACCACCATCCTAGTCCATACAATCTTATGCTGTGCAATTTTTAGAAAATAACAGCCTCTATGTATGCTTACCCCGACAGGCGTAAGAATAAGCTATTGCTTATTGGCTACACAAGTGCAAACGGTCAACGTTACTCAAACTAAGACCGTCGGTAGTCTAAACTATCGCTACAGACTGCGTCACTTGTGGGTGTCTGAAATGACGCTTAATGTACAGTCGGTTCCCTACTAAGCACAAGGCCACAGGACTCTATACGAGACACCGGTGGTACATGAGCTCCTTGACGAGTTATTTGTCCAACACAAGGAGTTTTAGGGAATGGGTTCTTCGGACACCCTGAAGTATACCTAATGATTATTCCTGGATTCGGTATGATCTCACATGTAATCTCAACATTCTCTGGAAAACCGGTATTCGGATACCTTGGAATGGTTTACGCTATTGCATCAATTGGAATTCTTGGATTCATTGTATGGTCACACCACATGTACGCTGTAGGACTTGACGTAGATACTCGAGCTTACTTCACAGCAGCTTCAATGATTATTGCAGTACCAACAGGTATTAAAGTATTCTCATGGCTAGCAACATGTTACGGTGGATCAGTTCGATACACAGCACCTATGCTATTCGCACTAGGATTCGTAGCTCTATTCACAATTGGAGGACTAACAGGAGTAGTTCTAGCGAACGCTTCAATGGATGTGGCAATGCACGACACTTACTATGTTGTAGCACACTTCCACTACGTTCTATCAATGGGTGCCGTATTCTCAATTTACGCTGGATTCTACTACTGGGCACCTAAAATCCTAGGAAAAATGTACAACGAAACACTTGGACAAGTGCACTTCTGGACACTATTCATCGGGGTAAACACTACATTCATGCCACAACACTTCCTTGGACTGGCCGGAATGCCTCGACGAATCCCTGACTACCCTGATGCATTCGAAGGATGGAACTACGTAAGTTCAATCGGTTCAATCATTTCAGTTGTAGCAACAGCGATCTTCCTATACGTGATTTACGATATGCTAGCAAACCAACCAGTTGCAGTAGCTAACCCGTGGGCACAACCTGCCTTCTTTATGAGCACACCATCATACCTTAAAGAATCACCTTCTAGCACAACACTAGAATGGACACTACCTAGCCCAACACCGTACCACGCATACCACATGATGCCAGTACAATCATAGTTGTATTTTATACACTTCTTCTAATGTAATATTACATTCAAGCAGACCATGCTTAACCCCCTTCCCAATACTATTTATCTTAAATTAGTACAACCCCCGATCAACAATTACGTCTAAACGACAGTCCTTAATCTAGGGCCTATACGATATTATCACACTCATGCCTCAACTACAAGCATTCTACTTTGTGAACCAAATTACATTTGCACTTGTTGCACTGTTCACAATTACATACGTGATGTCAGTGTATGTACTACCATACTTTGTACAACTATTCGTAACACGAGTATACATCACAAAACTCTAGTGTAAAATTATTGCATTACAGTACAATCCCCACTCAATAGCTAAAAGAAATAAGTAATGTATTCAAGGATTAATAGCCAAGTGGTTTAAGGCGCCGTACTTGAAATACGGTTATGCGCAAGCATACAGAGGTTCGAATCCTTTTTAATCCGTGTTACTAAAAGAGAAATATGTCAATCGACATGCAATAAGGTGATATTGTCTTCGGATAGTGTCACTCAAGCCTTTATAGAGAAAGGTATTTAAAGTAAGTGTTTAATTATGGCACTTCCGGATGGGTATTTAGGTATTTAACACATGCAAGTCGTATGAAATAAAAACATGGCGTACTGGTCAGTATCATTGGGAAGATACCTCAAGAATTACGGGAATCGTAAATATACAGAAAGGGGCAACCCGTCTTGAGATTCGCTCAATGCCTAACAGGTAGTTGGTGAGGTAATGCTTAACAAGCCTATGAGAGGAAGAGTTGGATGAAAGTCTTAAGCTCGACATTGGAAATGAAAAAGTCCAAAGCATCAATCGATGCGCAGCAGTGAAGAATATTGGTCAATGCACAAACGTGTGAACCAGTAACCTAGATTAAAGTTAATTCTTTATGTCGGATTTTAGAATAATGATCTTGATCCTAATAGTCCTGTCCAAATTCTGTGCCAGCAGACGCGGTAATACAGAAAGGGCGACCCATCGGAGTTATAAATTGGTGTAAAGGGTACGTAGCCGGTGATCTAAGTGATCACTAGAGTCTAATAGAAGTACAAACAATACCTAGAGTAGGGCTGATATCTTATGATACTAGGGGGAGAACCAACGGCGAAAGCATTGTACTAAGTAAAGACTGACGGTAAGGTACGAAGGCCAGGGTAGGAATAGGGATTAGAGACCCCAGTACTCCTGGCTGTAAACGATGCAAATTAAAGATTAGTAGTGTCCTATTGGTCTTGATGCTAACGCGTTAAATTTGCCACCTGTATAGTATAGTCGCATGACCGAAATACAAATAATTAGACGGCTTCTAAGCAAACGGAGTGAAGCATGTTATTTAATACGATGATCCGCGTACAATCTTACCACATCTTGCATACCGTCAATACCTGAAAGGGTGACGTGTACAGGTGCTGCATGGCTGTCGTCAGTTAGTGCTAGTAAGGCCTAAGGTTAATTCCGTTAAACTAACGCAATCCTCACTGTGAGTTTACACCTTGCAGCCTCATCTTGACAAAAGATGAATTTAGGAGGACTATGACAAGCCCTCATGGCCCTTATGATGTGGGCTATAGACGTGCCACAAGAACATACACAGAGTGATGCAATCTCGAAAGAAGGAGCTAACCATAAAAATATGTTAATGTACGAATTGTGTTCTGGAACTCGAGCACATGAAGTAGGAATTCCGAGTAATCGCGCATCACCACGGCGCGGTGAAACCAAATCTTAGAAGTGTACTAACCGCTCGTCACGGGAAGAGAGGTCTAACGTCATGAAGTTATGGAACACTAGTCCTTTATATAGGTCTTTAAGACCAAGCGTAAGCACCTTCACGGGTAATTAAGGCTAGGATACTGTTGCGAGTGACCACCACTGATTTTTCTGAAGTCGAAACAAGGTAACTGTTGGGGAACCAGCAGTTGAAAGATAACAAATATTAAAACCCCCCAAACGACATTCGTCGAACATCTCAAGTATTGCACATTGAGACACTATGGTTTATCTACACATTTTATCACACATTATGATCAACAACAACTTCTTCATCAACTCACCTCTAGAACAATTCGAAGTAACGCCGTTCATTAAATTTAACGCGCCTATCCTAGGGGACTTCAACCTATCACTAACAAACCTAGGGCTATACGCTCTTATCACAGTGTTCCTTGTTCTTGGACTACACATTGTAGCTAACAACTCACACTCGCTAATTCCTAGCAAATGGAGTATCGCACTAGAAAGCGCCTACGCCTCAATCCACGCAATGGTGCGGGACCAAATCGGACCAAACAACGAAATCTACACACCATTCATCTACAGTCTATTCTTCTTTGTAGTTATTGCTAACCTTAACGGGAACATCCCATACGGGTTCACAGTAACAACATCAATTATGGTAGCTATTGGACTATCAGTAATGATCTTCCTAGGAGTAACTGTACTTGGACTAAGCATCCACGGAGTACATTTCTTTGCATACTTCATTCCATCAGGTACACCACTGGGACTAGTACCTCTACTAGTTCTAATTGAACTGATTTCATACCTAGCTCGAGCAGTATCACTTGGAGTGCGACTTTTCGCAAACATGGTAGCTGGTCACACACTACTGAAAATTCTATCAACATTCCTGGCACAACTGTTCACAGCTAGCATCCTAGTTGCTGTAGTAACACTAATTCCTTTCGCAGTATTCGTTGCACTAATTGGTCTAGAAATCGCGGTTTCTCTGATCCAAGCGTACGTATTCTGTGTTCTGACATGTAGCTACATCAAGGACGCAATTGAACTGCACTAGTTCCTATTATCGTGCTTCAATTTATCACTCTATAATCCCCACTCAACTATGTATAGTAAAAGTATAACTGATTATTCCAGTAGTCTGCAGGAGCTAAAGCCCTGTCAGTCCATTCGGACAGTTATTATAACATAGTGAACTATTGCACCTTGTGGTGTCCATATAGC